GTTCTTACTGTTCATATGTTATGGTATGAATATACCATACCAATTCGCTATGTATGGATGATGAGATTCCATTGATACAGAGCCAATTCCAATAGACTTATTGAATGTTCCCATTGGCGTGCATCCAGCAGGAATTGAACCTACGAATTTGCCAATTATGAGTTGGGCGCTTTAACCATTCAGCCATGGATGCTTAACAGGGATCATCGTACATCGTGAATAACCAAATTCCAATTGAAATGAAATCTTTAGGAGGAATCAATGAAACGACATCAATTCAAATCCTGGATATTCGAATTGAGAGAGATCAAGAATTCTCACTATTTCTTAGATTCATGGATCAAATTCGATTCAGTGGGATCTTTCACTCACATTTTTTTCCACCAAGAACGTTTTATGAAACTCTTTGACCCCCGAATTTGGAGTATCCTACTTTCACGTGATTCACAGGGTGCAACAAGCAATCGATATTTCACGATCAAAGGTGTAGTACTGCTTGTAGTAGTGGTCCTTATATCTCGTATTAACAATCGAGAGATGGTTGAAAGAAAAAATCTCTATTTGATGGGGCTTCTTCCTATACCTATGAATTCCATTGGACCCAGAAAGGAGACATTGGAAGAATCTTTTTGGTCTTCCAATAGAAATAGGTTGATTGTTTCGCTCCTGTATCTTCCAAAAAGGAAAAAGATTTCTGAGAGTTGTTTCATGGATCCGCAAGAGAGTACTTGGGTTCTCCCAAGAAAGAAAAAGCGTATCATGCCTGAATCTAACCGGGGTTCGCGGTGGTGGAGGAACCGGATCGGAAAAAAGAGGGATTCTAGTTGTCAGATATCTAATGAAACCGTAGCTGGAATTGAGATCTCATTCAAAGAGAAAGATAGCAAATATCTGGAGTTTCTTTTTTTATCCTATACGGATGATCCGATCCGCAAGGACCATGATTGGGAATTGTTTGATCGTCTTTCTCCGAGGAAGAAACGAAACATAATCAACTTGAATTCGGGACAGCTATTCGAAATCTTAGGGAAAGACTTGATTTGTTATCTCATGTCTGCTTTTCGTGAAAAAAGACCAATTCAGGGGGAGAGTTTCTTCAAACAACAAGGAGCTGGGGCAACTATGCAATCCAATGATATTGAGCATGTTTCCCATCTCTTCTCGAGAAACAAGTGGGGTATTTCTTTGCAAAATTGTGCTCAATTTCATATGTGGCAATTCCGCCAAGATCTCTTCGTTAGTTGGGGAAAGAATCAGCACGAATCGGATTTTTTGAGGAACGTCTCGAGAGAGAATTGGATTTGGTTAGACAATGTGTGGTTGGTAAACAAGGATCGGTTTTTTAGCAAGGTACGGAATGTATTGTCAAATATTCAATATGATTCCACAAGATCTATTTTCGTTCAAGTAACGGATTCTAGCCAATGGAAAGGATCTTCTTCTGATCAATCCAGAGATCATTTCGATTCCGTTAGAAATGAGAATTCAGAATATCACACATTGATCGATCAAACAGAGATTCAGCAACTAAAAGAGAGATCGATTCTTTGGGATCCTTCCTTTCTTCAAACGGAACGAACAGAGATAGAATCAGATCGATTCCCGAAATGCCTTTTTGGATCTTCCTCCATGTCCTGGCTATTCACGGAACCTGAGAAGCGGATGAAGAATCATCTGCTTCCGGAAGAAATCGAAGAATTTCTTGGGAATCCTACAAGATCAATTCGTTCTTTTTTCTCTGACAGATGGTCAGAACTTCATCTGGGTTCGAATCCTACTGAGAGGTCCACTAGAGATCAGAAATTGTTGAAGAAAAAACAAGATGTTTCTTTTGTCCCTTCCAGGCGAGCGGAAAAGAAAGAAATGGTTGATATATTCAAGATAATTACGTATTTACAAGATACCGTCTCAATTCATCCTTCGGAACCAGATCCGGGATGTGATATGGTTCCGAAGGATGAACCGGATATGGACAGTTCCAATAAGATTTCATTCTTGAACAAAAATCCATTTTTGGATTTCTTTCATCTATTCCATGACCGGAACAAAGGGGGATACGCGTTACGCCACGATTTTTTTGAATCAGAAGAGAGATTCCCAGAAATGGCGGATCTATTCACTCTATCAATAACCGAGCCAGATCTGGTGTATCATAGGGGATTTGCCTTTTCTATTGATTCCTACGGGTTGGATCAAAAAAGATTCTTGAATGAGGTATTCAACTCCAGAGATGAATCGAAAAAGAAATCTTTATTGGTTCTACCTCCTCTTTTTTATGAGGAGAATGAATCTTTTTCTCGAAGGATCAGAAAAAAATCGGTCCGGATCTACTGCGGGAATGAGTTGGAAGATCCCAAACTAAAAACAGCGGTATTTGCTAGCAACAACATAATGGAGGCAGTCAATCAATATAGATTGATCCGAAATCTGATTCAAATCCAATATAGCACCTATGGGTACATAAGAAATGTATCGAATCGATTCTTTTTAATGAATAGAT